ATTTTCGAAGCATTTCCTATAAGAGAATGGTTTCCATTACTTTGAGAAATGGATTCTATATCAAACTATAGCTATTGCATTAAAGAAGAAAAGAAACTAATAGAAGTCGAAGACGCGGAATGGTAGTGAATAGAGAGAAAGATTCTTCTGATTTTCTTGTTCCTGAAAATATTCTATCTATCTCCTAGACGCCGTAGAGAATTGATAATTTTCATGTCTTTCAATTCTCGTACTCGTAATTGGAAAGTTACGGAAGGAGATCCATCATTTTGCAATGAAAACAACATAAAAAACTCTGGACAATTTTGAAATCAGGCCAAGCGTCTTAATACATATGCAAAAAAATTCATTATTGGCCCACCATTGATTAGAAGATTTAGCTTGTATGAATCGCTATTGGTTTGATACGAATAATGGCAGTCGTTTCAGTATGTTAAGGATACAGATGTATCCACAATTCATTTAGAGTTACTTAATAGCCTATTTCTTATACCATATCTCTATCCCGTGAAATTCTCGAGCCGAAAGATGGATGCATATGCTGTGTTTCATTTTGCTAAACGATATCAATTAAATGGTGTATCAATTCCATAAATTGGATATAGCAATAAATAAATCAGCAAAATTCTTTTATTTTAGATAGAAGAAACATTTCTTCTATCTAAAATAAAAGAATGTACCCTTCTATCCAAATCCAATTTGCATCGATAAAATAAATCAAAATTCCAGTAGTAGATGAATAATTGCAAATTTTTGTGTGTACGAGATTAGAATAACTTCAAAATAACTGACATAATTTTTTATTTTTCCTGATCAGAAAAATACATGAAAAAGAAAGGAGGTAGAAAAATTTTTGGATTTATGGTTAAAGAAGAAAAAGAAGAAAACAGGGGTTCTGTTGAATTTCAAGTATTCAGTTTCACCAATAAGATACGGAGACTTGCTTCACATTTGGAATTACACAAAAAAGATTTTTCATCGGAAAGAGGTCTACGAAGACTTTTGGGAAAACGTCAACGTTTGCTAGCTTATTTGGCAAAGAAAAATAGAGTACGTTATAAGAAATTAATCAGTCAGTTGGATATTCGGGAGAAGTAATTTAATCGTTCGAATTTTTTTCTTATTTTATTAGTAGTCTTATAGTAGTCTTAGATTTTGCATTTTGATGAGCCTCGTTTTGAGGAATTCATGGAATAATCCATTTTCATGGAATAATGAATTAAGGAAGAAAGGATATGAGTCTACCGCTTACAAGAAAAGATCTCATGATAGTCAATATGGGCCCTCACCACCCATCAATGCATGGTGTTCTTCGACTGATCGTTACTCTCGATGGTGAAGATGTTATTGATTGTGAACCCATATTAGGCTATTTACACAGAGGAATGGAAAAAATCGCGGAAAACCGAACTATTATACAATACTTACCTTATGTAACACGGTGGGATTATTTAGCTACTATGTTTACAGAAGCAATAACGGTAAATGCACCAGAATTCTTGGAGAATATTCAAATACCCCAAAGAGCCAGCTATATTAGGGTAATTATGTTAGAGTTGAGCCGTATAGCTTCTCACTTGTTATGGCTTGGGCCTTTTATGGCAGATCTCGGCGCACAGACTCCTTTTTTCTATATTTTTAGAGAGAGAGAATTGATATACGATCTATTTGAAGCTGCTACAGGTATGCGAATGATGCATAATTACTTTCGCATCGGAGGAGTAGCCGCTGATCTACCTTATGGATGGATCGATAAATGTTTAGATTTCTGTGATTATTTTTTACGAGGAGTTGTTGAATATCAACAACTTATTACACAGAATCCTATTTTTTTAGAACGAGTTGAAGGAGTCGGTTTTATTAGCGGAGAAGAAGCAGTAAATTGGGGCTTATCGGGACCAATGTTACGAGCTTCTGGAATACAATGGGATCTTCGTAAAGTTGATCCTTATGAGTCTTACAACCAATTTGATTGGAAAATCCAATGGCAAAAAGAAGGGGATTCATTAGCTCGCTATTTAGTACGAATAGGTGAAATGAGGGAATCCATCAAAATTATTCAACAGGCTGTAGAGAAAATTCCTGGAGGTCCTTATGAGAATTTAGAAGTCCGACGCTTTAAGAAAGCAAAGAATTCCGAATGGAATGATTTTGAATATCGATTTCTTGGTAAAAAACCTTCGCCCAATTTTGAATTGTCAAAGCAAGAGCTTTATGTAAGAGTGGAAGCTCCAAAAGGTGAATTAGGAATTTATCTGGTAGGAGATGATAGTCTTTTCCCCTGGAGATGGAAAATCCGTCCACCCGGTTTTATTAATTTGCAAATTCTTCCTCAACTAGTTAAAAAAATGAAATTGGCTGATATCATGACGATATTAGGTAGTATAGATATCATTATGGGAGAAGTTGATCGTTGAAATGATAATAGATAGGGTAGAGGTAGAAACTATCAATTCTTTTTCGAAATCGGAATTATTAAAAGAAGTCTATGGACTGATATGGATTCTACCTATTTTGACCCTCCTACTGGGAATCACAATAGAAGTATTGGTAATTGTGTGGTTAGAAAGAGAAATATCCGCATCGATACAACAACGTATTGGTCCTGAATATGCTGGCCCCCTGGGACTCCTTCAAGCTATAGCCGATGGAACTAAGCTACTTTTTAAGGAGGATATCCTGCCATCCCGAGGAGATATTCCTTTATTTAGCATTGGACCCTCTATAGCAGTCATATCAATTTTATTAAGTTTTTTAGTTATCCCTTTGGGATATCATTTTGTTTTAGCCGATCTTAGTATTGGTGTTTTTTTATGGATTGCCATTTCAAGTATTGCTCCTATTGGTCTTCTTATGGCAGGATATAGCTCAAATAATAAATATTCTTTTTTAGGCGGTCTACGAGCTGCTGCTCAATCTATTAGTTATGAAATACCATTAACTTTTTGTGTGCTAGCAATATCTCTACGTGTGATTCGTTAAAATAGGATCTTTTTCCTCTAAAATCCATTGAATATTTATCTTCCTTTTCTTATTCTATATTCGGGTTAGTAAGTTAAACTAGATAGCTATATGAGTGAAACAAAACAGCTTATTAATTTGTAGTAAAAATAAAAAATCTCATTTCCTACGTACAAGAAAAAAGTTGAAGTAAACATAAGCAGTGTAAACTCTTTACCCCAAGGTTGAGATTTTTTGATTAGTCATCATATCTTGAAGCGGGCAAGAATAAAGGATTCGCAATATGGAATTCCATTACTAGAATATTCCTAGTTATTACTATAACTTATAATCATAAGAGGAATCCATCAAAAGAAAAGTTAGTGAGGGGTTAGGAACACTAAAGTACATAAAGGATTAGTAATGAGGGAATCTAAGGCATTAGAGATTTTTCCTCATAAAAGGAATCATAATAAGGACTTGAAATTGGTGGAAATGATCAAGTAGTACTTTCTTCGGATTCCGATCCAGAGTATGTTCCCATTCACTTGTTAAGGAAATGACTATCAAGAACGAATTAACCCTTTATTCTTTTTTTTTTCTTTTTAAGTACCCCTCCCGGGGGAAAGAAGAATAGGACAAAAGATATGGAATGCAATACAAAAAAAGGATCTTTATTTATTCTTTCCTTCCTCTATTCATATTCATACAGAATTCCTCATGAACTAATGCCCAATTCTTTTCATTTATTAATTGCTATAACGAGTGTTTTATTCCAAGATTAAGTTATTGCTGAACAAAGAAAAATTCTCATTATATTATAAAGGACGAGATCAATTCGGAAGCGCTTTTTCTTATTCTAGCAGACGGAATTCCTTTGGTCTAATTTAGGACTTTCCAATCGATTTTATCTTACCTAATTCTATCTATGCCCAGGGGGATAATACCGAAACGAAACAACCCTTTCCTTTTTTCTGATCATAGAGAAGCCGTATGAAGCTAAGGTTTCATGTACGGTTTTGGAATAGCGGTGGGAACTGTGATGTTATCATCGACTATGATTATCTAACAGTTCAAGTACAGTTGATATAGTTGAAGCACAGTCCAAATATGGTTTTTTTGGATGGAATCTTTGGCGTCAGCCTATAGGTTTTCTGGTTTTTCTAATTTCTTCTTTGGCAGAATGTGAAAGATTACCCTTTGATTTACCAGAAGCAGAGGAAGAATTAGTAGCAGGTTATCAAACCGAATATTCCGGTATCAAATATGGTTTATTTTATCTTGTTTCTTACCTAAATTTATTAGTTTCCTCTTTATTTGTAACAGTTCTCTACTTAGGCGGGTGGAATTTCTCTATTCCCTATATATCCTTTTTTGAATTTTTCCAAATGAATAAAATGGTTGGAATTTTGGAAATGACAATGGGTATCTTTATTACATTAACTAAAGCTTATTTATTTCTCTTCATTTCTATCACAATAAGATGGACTTTACCCAGGATGAGAATGGATCAGTTATTAAATCTTGGATGGAAATTTCTTTTACCTATTTCCCTGGGCAATCTCTTATTAACAACTTCTTCCCAACTTGTTTCACTATAAATAAGATAATACAATAATAGTAAGAATATTTTCAACACAAAAATACAAAAATTCTCTCAAACAAGAGAAAGAAACATACCTTTTTCATAGATATTTAGAATATGTTTCCTATGGTAACTGGGTTCATGAGTTATGGTCAACAAACAATACGCGCTGCAAGGTACATTGGTCAAAGTTTCATAATTACCTTATCCCACACAAATCGTTTACCTATAACGATTCACTACCCTTATGAAAAATCGATTACATCGGAGCGTTTCCGGGGGCGAATCCACTTTGAATTTGATAAATGTATTGCTTGTGAAGTATGTGTTCGCGTATGCCCGATAGATCTACCCCTTGTGGATTGGAGATTTGAAAAGGGTATTAAAAGGAAACAATTGCTTAATTATAGTATTGATTTTGGAGTTTGTATATTTTGTGGTAATTGTGTTGAGTACTGTCCGACAAGCTGTTTATCAATGACTGAAGAATATGAACTTTCTACTTATGATCGTCATGAATTGAATTACAATCAAATTGCTTTGAGTCGGTTACCAATCTCCATAATGGGAGATTACACAATTCAAACAATTAGGAATTCGACTCAAAGTAAAATAGACGAAGAAAAATCTTTGAATTCAAGAACGATTACTAATTACTAGGATTTTTCTAACAAAAAAGAAAAATCCAATAGAATAGTTCTTATAGTTCTTTACTAACTATAAAGAAAAACGAATAACTACTGCTTATTGCAAATTATTCCTGATTTAAAATGAGAGTAGATTTTCGTGATGTGATTTCTAACTATACAACTTATATACAAAAAAATATCCTAATCCCTTTTTCCTTCCTTGAATCTTTTAGTTTTAGTTAGTTCATGAAAAATTTTATACTATTAATTTCTTCTTATCCATAATGGATTTACCTGGACCAATACATGAGATTCTTGTGCTATTTGGGGAATTTGTTCTTCTACTAGGGGGCATAGGAGTAGTATTACTTACCAACCCAATTTATTCTGCCTTTTCGCTGGGATTAGTTCTTGTTTGTATATCCTTATTCTATATTTTATTGAATTCCTACTTTGTAGCTGTCGCACAACTTCTTATTTATGTGGGAGCCATAAATGTCTTGATCATATTTGCCGTAATGTTCATAAATGGCTCAGAATGGTCTAAAAATAAGAATTATTGGACTATTGGGGATGGGTTCACTTCACTCGTTTGTATAACTATTCTTTTTTCACTAATGACTACTATCCCAGATACGTCATGGTATGGAATTCTTTGGACTACAAGATCAAACCAAATAGTAGAACAGGGTCTCATAAATAACGTTCAACAAATTGGGATTCATTTAGCAACTGATTTTTATCTTCCGTTTGAACTCATTTCCATAATTCTTCTAGTTTCTTTAATAGGTGCAATTACTATGGCTCGGCAATAAGAAATACTTAGAATGAGTCAAAATTCTTAGAATTTCAAATCTAAAATAAGTAACTAAAAAAAATAACTAAAGAATCACAATTTTGATTTAGTAAAACCCATCTACTGCCAACAAATACCTTCTTTTCCCTTTTGTTGTGTAATTGTTCTATTCTAATTAATTGAATCGGTTCAATTCTTGTCCTCATATTGAAATGAATCGAGATTGATAAGGAGTTAGTTAATGATGTTTGAGCATGTACTTTTTTTGAGTGTCTATTTATTTTCGATTGGTATCTATGGATTGATCACAAGCCGAAACATGGTTAGAGCTCTAATATGTCTTGAACTTATACTGAATTCAATTAATCTAAATCTCGTAACATTTTCTGATCTATTTGATAGTCGCCAATTAAAAGGAGACATTTTCGCAATTTTTGTTATAGCCCTTGCGGCTGCTGAAGCAGCTATTGGACTATCCATTCTTTCTTCCATCCATCGTAACAGGAAATCCACTCGTATTAATCAATCTAATTTTTTGAATAATTAGACTTTTGAATAATTAGACATAGAATCCTCTAAAGAAATAAACAAAGGCGCACATATAATGATAATATCAAATTCAAATATTAAGATGAATAGAAATCGAATACTATTTTCTTATTATTTTATTATTTTAGAATATCTATTTTTTGAGTAGGTTATTGCATAGTATTCTTTTTTACTTATTGAATTTTTGCAATTCATTGATATTGCAATTTGAATATTGCAATAATTTATATTGAAAAGACGATAGCCAATTTATTGGCTAGTTCAAATTCGTATGTACAATTCGTATAATTATGATTGTTGAAGCCAAAAATTCAAGTCTCTTGGCTCTTTTCACGCTTTCTCACAAACGGATTAAGAAATATATTGCATTATTTATTTGTTGAAGTTTGGATAAACCATTGCTTCGTCTGGTGTCTACAATACATATGACTCATATAGTACTAATTTCATTTTTACCAGATCGAAAATTTTTATGTTGAAAAGGAAAATTTGTAGATCCAATGTCACATTCCGTAAAAATTTATGATACATGTATAGGATGCACTCAATGTGTACGAGCTTGTCCAACAGATGTATTAGAAATGATACCCTGGGATGGGTGTAAAGCCAAGCAAATTGCTTCTGCGCCGAGAACCGAAGATTGTGTGGGTTGTAAGAGATGCGAATCTGCTTGCCCAACAGATTTTTTAAGTGTCCGCGTTTATTTAGGGCCTGAAACAACCCGCAGTATGGCTCTATCTTATTGATACGTTACAAAAAACTCCACTTGAATCGTCTGATTCCTCTTTACCGAAGAAGCCTGTGCTCGAAATAAGCGAGCACGGGCTTTTCTGGTCAAAACGTATCTTGTCTTTATCACTTTATCATGAGTTATTTTCCTTGGTTAACAATACTTGTTGTTTTTCCGATATTTGCAGGTTTATTAATTTTCTTTTTACCTCATAGGGGAAACAAAATCGTTAGGTGGTATACTATATCTATTTGTTTATTAGAATTCCTTCTAATGACTTATGCATTCTGTTATCATTTCCAATTGGAGGATCCCTTAATCCAATTAAAGGAGGATTCTAAATGGATAGATGTCTTTGATTTTCACTGGAGATTGGGAATCGATGGACTTTCATTAGGATCCATTTTATTGACAGGATTTATCACTACTTTAGCTACTTTAGCAGCTTGGCCGGTTACCCGGAATTCGCGATTATTCTATTTCCTGATGCTAGCAATGTATAGTGGTCAAATAGGATTATTTTCTTCGCGAGACCTTTTACTTTTTTTTATCATGTGGGAGTTAGAATTAATTCCTGTTTACTTACTTTTATCCATGTGGGGGGGAAAGAGGCGTCTGTATTCAGCTACAAAGTTTATTTTGTATACTGCAGGCGGTTCCATTTTTTTCTTAATCGGAGTTCTAGGTATGGGCTTATATGGTTCCAACGAACCAAGATTAGATTTGGAAAGATTAATTAATCGATCATACCCTGCAACATTGGAAATACTATTTTATTTTGGCTTCCTTATTGCTTATGCTGTCAAATTGCCGATTATACCCCTACATACGTGGTTACCAGATACCCATGGGGAAGCGCATTACAGTACATGTATGCTTTTAGCGGGAATCCTATTAAAGATGGGAGCATACGGATTGATTCGGATCAATATGGAATTGTTACCTCATGCTCATTATCTATTTTCCCCCTGGTTGGTAATAATAGGAGCGATGCAAATAATCTATGCAGCTTCAACTTCTCTTGGTCAACGAAATTTTAAAAAAAGAATAGCCTATTCCTCCGTATCTCACATGGGTTTCATAATTATAGGAATTGGTTCCATAACCAACATTGGACTCAATGGAGCTATTTTACAAATACTATCCCATGGATTTATTGGTGCTACACTTTTTTTCTTGGCGGGAACGGCTTGTGATAGAATGCGTCTTGTTTATCTCGAAGAACTGGGTGGGATATCTATCCCAATGCCGAAAATTTTTACCATGTTTAGTAGCTTTTCAATGGCTTCTCTTGCCTTACCAGGAATGAGCGGTTTTGTTGCAGAATTAGTAGTATTTTTTGGACTAATTACTAGTCCAAAATTTCTGTTAATGCCAAAGATGCTAATTACTTTTGTAATGGCAATTGGAATGATATTAACTCCTATTTATTTATTATCTATGTTACGCCAGATGTTCTATGGATACAAGCTATTTCATGTTCCAAACGCAAATTTTGTGGATTCTGGACCGCGAGAACTCTTTCTTTTAATCTGTATTTTTTTACCAGTAATAGGAATTGGTATTTATCCAGATTTTGTTCTCTCCCTATCCGTTGACAGGGTAGAGGCTCTCTTATCCAATTATTATCCTAAATAGGATTTTCTTTTTTTTTTAATTAGTCCGCTCTATACTCTATATTCCATAGTGGAAAAACCAAATAATTCAGAAAAAAGTAAAAAAGTCTAAGTCTAATTAGATCTATCTCGAATTTTTGAGAACCCTTTGAGAAGGCGTTCAAGGGGTTCTCAAATCAAACAAAAATGTAAAAACTTTCATTTCATGAAGGTTTTATGTTATGTAATCATTTAGATGGTAATATAAATGAACCATAACTATGTAAACCTATTCCTAATAGATTGATACCAAAATAGCAGATCCAAATTATAAGAAATCCTATTGAAGCTACAAGTGCGGAATTCGTACCCTTCCAATTTGGATTTGTTCTACTATGTAAATAAATTGCGAATATGGTCCAAGTAATAAATGCCCAAGTTTCCTTAGGATCCCAATTCCAATAGGATCCCCACGCCTCATTAGCCCATACTGCTCCACAAAGAATACCTATGGTTAAAAGGGTAAACCCTAGGCTAATGACACGATAACTCCAAGAATCCAAACGCTCAGTTAATTGATATTTGTAATAATTTTGAAATGAAGGAAAAGAGGTGTTTTTAAAAGAACTTCTTTTTGCATAGAAATATTCAATCTCACTAAACTCACTAAAGAAAAATGTTTTAAGTAAAACATTTTTTTTCTTTTTAGAAAAGAAATCAAAATTCTTTCGAAATTTAATGATTAGAAGAGCGGCGGATAATAAGGATCCGCACAAAAGAGTTGCATAGCTTAGTAACATCATACTGACATGCATCATTAACCACTGAGATTGTAGAGCGGGTACTAGTATTGTGGATTGATGCATTTCAGTTAAAAGACCTGACGTGGCAAAGCCTTGCGTTAAAATAGTACTTGGCGTAGTTATTGTGCTTAAATCACTTTTAGAGTTCTGTATCTTAGGAATCCTATGAAGAATATACAGAGCCCATGAAAGGAAGATCAATGACTCATATAAATTACTTAATGGAAAATGTCCCGAAGAAGCCCAACGAGAAATTAAGAATCCTGTTATAGATAAAAAAGTTGCTATCATTCCTTTTTCTGACGAATCACGTAATCCCCCAAGTTCACGAACTAATAAGGTTATCAAATGAATCGTAATCACAATTGAAATGGTTGAGAAAGAGATATGAGTTAGTATATGTTCTAAAGTTGCAAATAGCATAAGGAGAAGGTCCCATTACAAAATTGGAAATTTCGAATTGAATCCATTTTCTAATCTATTGTATTCTTTTTCGAGAATGCCGCCACTCGGACTCGAACCGAGATGCTTGAGCACTGCTTCCTAAGAGCAGCGTGTCTACCAATTTCACCATGGCGGCTAACTTGAAATAATAGGGAACTTAAAAGAATAATAGTTATTTTCTGGCAAATCGTCGAGATTGGGAGAGTCCATAGAATTTAGGAACATTAGAATCTTCATTAAAATAGACTTCGTTTGGTAGTATCGTTGCTGATTTTTTTAACAAAAAACTCTTGTTTTGCTTAATAGAAACAAAGCTTGAAAGAGTTGGAACTTTTTTTTTTTTCTCAGTTGCAATATAGAACTAATTTTTTTCTAATTAGTTTCTCATTGAAATTTTGAAAAATCTTTCAATGCAATGGACAAAATTCAAAAAAACTTTTCTATCTATCCATTAGAATTTCTATAATTTCATCATTAAATACAAAGAACTTTAAATACAAAGAATTTTGGATTTTAGCAAAATTTCTAGAATGAAAGCCTTTATGCTCTTATTAATACGATTTACCAAGCCTAAACCAATTTATTTGTGGATTTTGGATAAGATAGGTAGAAGTTGTAAGTCCTATTGCAAGAATACTCTACTTTTCATAATAGAATCCTCATACTAAAAGGATTCTATTATGAAAAGTTCGTTGATAGGAAAAGAATACTTAGGACACAGTATAGCAAAAACTTTTGTTCTATATATCAGAGGGGTTAGTTCTAAGAATATTGTACCGAGGAATTCGACACATAAAAGTACATTAATTAATCCGAATTATTCATATTAAATAATTGGAATTTCTTTGGGATAGCTCAATTCAGATTATTCCAAAACCAGATTATTTGTTTGTTTGTTGCCCAGAAAAACCCTTTGGTTTTGGATGCTCGCTGCCGCTGGAAAATGATCTTGATTTTGCTAAAGAATAAGATTGTACTATGGAAAAATAAGTCTTTTTCTTCCAAAGATTTTTACGAATACGCTTTTTTGACATCGAAGTACGTTTTTTTGGAACTGCCATTTTAAAAGGAGATTACTTTTTTCTAGTTGTATGTGAAAGACATCTATTGCCGCAAATCAATCCTTCTTTCTGCTTTTTCTTAGTATTTATACTTAGATACTGAACTGAAATTCTGAATTCTTTTTTACTTCATTTTCTCTAATGCGGATAAGACAAGAATTTTTTAACATATTTTTCATATATATTTTTGATTTTGTTTTAATAATATAGAATATATACAAAGGTTTTCTATTTAAATCAATTTATATATCAAGTATACTCCATATTTTATATATCAAGTATACTCCATATATAGATATAAGGTACGGGGGTCTATCCCCCATATAAGATGGGGGGATAAAAGGAGGGGAAAATTCAAATAGTTAATTAAGTTCAGAATGGTATTCCATAATGGAATTCCAATCAAAACAAAAAAAAAAATAGTTAGTCTCTTAAACAAGACATTCTAAAACTTAGGTAATTCTAGTCATTATGAAGTAAGGAATATTCGATAATTTCCTATAAACATAGGTTTTCATTGAAATTCAATCAATCAGTTACGAAACATGAGAGTTGCTTCATCTTCATTTTAATTTTAATAGAAAGAAATACAAAAATGAATAAAAAAATGAATAGAAAGTAAAATGATTCAATCCTTTTTTATATTTTAATAAATATCCTTCTTTAGATAATAACTAGGTAACAAAGTTATTTGATTAACTTTTTGAATTTAACCAAGTAAACCCATTCTTAATTTTGGATTATTTCAATGAGAGAAATTTGGAAAAATTAAGAATTCCAGTATTTTGTCTTATTTTTTTTTTTTTTAATTCCTTCAGAAAGAGATAAGAATTGGTTTGGTGAATCGGAAACAATTTTATTTTATAGAAAAATTGAAGTAAAAATTTCAATTTCTTTTCTTATGGAACATACATATCAATATGCATGGGTAATCCCTCTTCTCCCACTTCCAGTTATTATGTCAATGGGGTTTGGACTTATTCTTATTCCGACAGCAACAAAAAATCTTCGTCGCATATGGGCTTTTCCTAGTGTTTTACTCTTAAGTATAGCTATGGTATTCTCAGTTCATCTATCTATTCAACAAATAAATGGAAGTTCTATCTATCAATATCTATGGTCTTGGACCGTCAATAATGATTTTTCCTTAGAATTTGGATACTTGATCGACCCGCTTACTTCTATTATGTTAATACTAATTACTACTGTAGGAATCCTTGTTCTTATTTATAGTGACGATTATATGTCTCACGATGAAGGATATTTGAGATTTTTTGTTTATATAAGTTTTTTTAATACTTCCATGTTGGGATTGGTTACTAGTTCCAATTTGATACAAATTTATTTTTTTTGGGAACTTGTAGGAATGTGTTCCTATTTATTGATAGGCTTTTGGTTTACACGGCCAATTGCAGCGAGTGCTTGTCAAAAAGCTTTTGTAACTAATCGTGTAGGGGATTTTGGTCTGTTATTAGGAATTTTAGGTTTTTTTTGGATAACAGGTAGTTTAGAGTTTCGGGATTTGTTCAAAATAGCTAATAACTGGATTCCTAATAGTGGGATTAATTCCTTACTTACTACTTTGTGTGCTTTTTTATTATTCCTTGGTGCAGTTGCGAAATCTGCACAATTCCCTCTTCACGTATGGTTACCCGATGCTATGGAAGGACCCACTCCCATTTCGGCTCTTATACACGCAGCAACTATGGTTGCTGCGGGGATTTTTCTTCTAGCTCGACTTCTTCCTCTTTTCATATCCCTACCTTTAATAATGAGTTTCATTTCTTTAGTAGGTACAATAACACTCTTCTTAGGGGCTACTTTAGCTCTTGCTCAGAGAGATATTAAAAGAAGCTTAGCCTATTCTACAATGTCTCAATTGGGTTATATGATGTTAGCTCTAGGTATAGGTTCTTATCAAGCTGCTTTATTCCATTTGATCACTCATGCTTATTCGAAAGCTTTATTGTTCTTGGGATCCGGATCTGTTATTCATTCAATGGAACCTCTTGTTGGATATTCACCAGATAAAAGTCAGAATATGGTTCTTATGGGTGGTTTAAGAAAATACGTTCCAATTACAAGAAGTACTTTTTTATGGGGTACGCTTTCTCTTTGTGGTATTCCACCTCTTGCTTGCTTCTGGTCCAAAGATGAAATCCTTAGCAATAGTTGGTTGTATTCACCCTTTTTTGGAATAATAGCCTCTTTTACTGCAGGATTAACTGCGTTTTATATGTTTCGAATATATTTACTTACTTTTGATGGGTACCTGCGTGTTCATTTTCAAAATTACAGTAGCACTAAAGAGGGTTCGTTGTATTCAATATCCTTATGGGGAAAAAGGATACCCAAAGGAGTAAATAGAGATTTCATTTTATCAACAACGAAGAGTGGAGTCTCTTTTTTTTCACAAAATATATCCAAAATTCATGGTAATACAAGAAATAGGATAGGGTCCTTTAGTACTTCCTTTGGGGCTAAAAACACTTTTGTCTATCCTCATGAAACGGGAAATACTATGTTATTCCCTCTTTTTATATTACTGCTTTTTACTTTGTTCATTGGATCCATAGGAATCCATTTTGATAATGGAGTAATGGATAAAGGAATAGCGGAGTTAACCATATTATCAAAGTGGTTAACTCCCTCAATAAACTTTTTCCAGGAAAGTTCTAATTCTTCCATAAATTCATATGAATTTATCACTAATGCAATTTCTTCTGTAAGTTTAGCTATGTTTGGTCTATTCATAGCATATATCTTCTATGGATCTGCTTATTCCTTTTTTCAGAATTTAGATTTAATAAATTTCCTTGTAAAAGAGAGTCCGAAAAAGTCTTTTTTGGATCAAGTAAAAAAAAAGATATACAGTTGGTCATATAATCGTGGTTATATAGATATTTTCTATACTAAGGTCTTTACCTTGGGTATAAGAGGATTAACCGAACTAACGCAGTTTTTCGATAAGGGTGTCATTGATGGAATTACCAATGGGGTAGGTCTTACTGGTTTTTGTATAGGAGAAGAAATTAAATATGTAGGGGGAGGACGAATATCGTCTTATTTATTCTTTTTTTTATGTTATGTATCCGTGTTCTTATTCTTTTTTCTTTCTTAACTTAAGGAATTCCCCCGTCTCCTGCCTAAAGAGGCCCCTTATTCCCCTTCCTATCTCCTTCTACCATCTCTTCCCCTTTTCTACCATCTCTCTCTCTTTCTATCTCCCCCCTTGCGTTGTATAATAGTTCGGTTTTCCGCGATTTTTTCCATTCCTCTGTGTAAATAGCCTAATATGGGTTCACAATCAATAACATCTTCACCATCGAGAGTAACGATCAGTCGAAGAACACCATGCATTGATGGGTGGTGAGGGCCCATATTGACTATCATGAGATCTTTTCTTGTAAGCGGTAGACTCATATCCTTTCTTCCTTAATTCATTATTCCATGAAAATGGATTATTCCATGAATTCCTCAAAACGAGGCTCATCAAAATGCAAAATCTAAGACTACTATAAGACTACTAATAAAATAAGAAAAAAATTCGAACGATTAAATTACTTCTCCCGAATATCCAACTGACTGATTAATTTCTTATAACGTACTCTATTTTTCTTTGCCAAATAAGCTAGCAAACGTTGACGTTTTCCCAAAAGTCTTCGTAGACCTCTTTCCGATGAAAAATCTTTTTTGTGTAATTCCAAATGTGAAGCAAGTCTCCGTATCTTATTGGTGAAACTGAATACTTGAAATTCAACAGAACCCCTGTTTTCTTCTTTTTCTTCTTTAACCATAAATCCAAAAATTTTTCTACCTCCTTTCTTTTTCATGTATTTTTCTGATCAGGAAAAATAAAAAATTATGT